CAATTCTGTATATTCCACTTACTAGAGAGGTTCCCAGGGAATTCATTAGAGGAATATTTCCAATAAATATGGTTTGTTCTTGCATATCTCTACCGGTTTTCCAAATTAATCCCGCGGATACATATAATTCAGAAGAGTATGTGAGTGATTCATACACAGCATCTCTTTCTTTTATCAAGGGCTCTGCCAATTGATATGTTGCCACAAATAATTGAAATTCAATTTCTTGATCTGTATCTTCAATTTTTGGAAACTTATGAAGTTCTTCCATCAAGCCTTGATCAATGAACCTACAAAATCCGTCAAATTGTATCTGACTAAACCCTGGTATTGTATACATTCCCTCATTTCCATCCCGGAACATCTTAAGTTTTCCGTTTATCGAAAAAATCCAACTATTGGCTCACTCTTCGTTGAACCATATAGATTGATCTAGCAACGATGGAATGTATATTTTGCTCATTTGAACAACATGAAATTTTATCCAACCCCATATACATATATATATGTACTAAATACGTATGAACGGAGGAATAAAAAAAAATGTGACTCAAATTCGAATTTGCGACAGACACTTAGACTTATGGAGTCTTGTATAGAATATCAAAATAGATCCAATTTCTACCTTATGATATTACGATCAGATTGGGTACCATAAATGGATTCGGAATTGAATCTGTTCTCTATGAGTGAGATAAAGACAGAATAATCAGGAACCGTCTAGAGTTGACTTTGATTTTAGCACTTAATTTATTTCATCGATTCCGTTGTTCAAAAAATGATTCGCAGAGAGAAAAGATATTTCTACCCATTTGTTAAATTTGTTAATTAGTAGAATACGATTGAAGTGCGTAAGAGAAGTCATATTTATTAAGTACATGCAGATATAACTATCTAGCTATCCGTATATCCCATCTTTTATCGAAGTTCCCTTGAGGCAACATAGGTCGTGCTATATCCAAATTTCGATTTTATATTCAATATATTCAATGAAAAATGCAAGCACGACGATTTCCTAATAGGAATATGTAGATAAGATACCTGACTAGGTATCCGTGTAAGAATTTCTGTTCTGGGGTTTACATATACACATAATTGTTGTTATAATTGAAATTGAAAAGGATTAATTATGGAAAAGAATTGAGACTGATTAGTCGTATATCAATTTGATCTCCTTATGTCATTAAGGAAACCAAATTGGAGATCAAAATCCAAGAACCATTCATGAATTCACAGTCATTAATGCTTCCAATTTGCTCTGAATTTTGGATTCTGTGACTGGAAATCCATTTTTATCTTTCAATAGAAAAAAAGGGGAAAGCTTTTATTTAGGTGTTGTGTGTTTTGAAATACAATCAATCTAAGAGAACAACAGGACCCAATCAAAAAAAAGAAATGGTTCAGCAATTCCCCAGAATATTTCCATCTATATCTATTTTGTGTCGTTTTGGCGGCATGGCCGAGTGGTAAGGCGGGGGACTGCAAATCCTTTCTCCCCAGTTCAAATCCGGGTGTCGCCTGATTAACAAAAGACTCGGAATTTCTTACCCTACTAAACTAATAGAACTCACAAAATTCTTGCCTGGCAGAAGCAGAGGTAAGGGGCGGGGACTGTCGATACCCAATTTTAAGAATCGGGGGGTTGGCTTTCAATTATTTCTTCAAAAATCGGGGTGTGACCCAAACCTGTACCATACCAATATGAATTACCAATATAAATAAAGAAATACTCACTTAATTACGGATTCCTGATGCGTTCAGGCCATTGATTTGATTTATCAATCGAATCAAATCCATAGTAAGATTCAATTGTGAGATTCAGAACTACGAAAGTCAGGGACCGTAAATCCGTGTATCCAAAGGAAGGTTCCTAAGAGACTGTAAATCCTTGCTCCTAGGATCCAAGAAGGGGTTATAGGAAGGACTATAAATACTTCCTAATTACCTTACCCTACTAGTGTTTACTGACTGAGTCTTGAAGTAGATTGGGTAGGCTGGTGGGGAATCCAATTAGGAGTTGTGGAAAGAACTGAAGATACTTTGTATCCATACAAACTCATGAGAGTCTCTGAGTGCTCAGGTTTTCAATTAATATTGTATGGGTGATTGGCTTTTATAGAATAAAAGTGGAAAAAGTGCTTTCGTTGGGGTAACCCCGCCAAGAATGTAATAGGGTGTCTTCCAATTGTTTCACATTTCACAGAAGTAGAGACAGTAAGGCTTAGATGGGAAATTAGGAGTATGTGATAGATAGTTATATATCTTGATGGTATATTTTTTTTTCTGCTTTTTGTTTATGAAAGGCAACAGTAGGTCTTACTATTCCTACATATTCCATTAGTCACATTCCCTTGAGACTTCCAAGGGGCAACTGTGTATCTTGCTTGTACTTAGTGCTTTCCGATTCCACCAGAAATCATATAGGGACTTGTTACGGGTGTATTCATTGGATTGGTTCATCAAAAACGTTAGGTCAAAATCCCATTTTGACTCTGCACCA